CTAGAATTCCATCTGTTTTCTGGGTTTGGAAAAGCGCAGATTTTCAAGAAAGGGAATCTTATGATATGCTGGGAATCTTTTATGATAATCATCCACGCCTGAAACGTATCTTAATGCCTGAAAGTTGGATAGGCTGGCCTTTACGTAAGGATTATATTGCCCCCAATTTTTATGAAATACAAGATGCTCATTGAATAATCAGAAACAAATATTCACTTCTACAACTCCAGATATTAAAAGAATATTTGGACGTTCTCTTATAGATCAAACAGAGTAATTGACGTTTCATTCATTAGGTGGGCTAAATAAATAAAAAAAAGAATTAGAGGGTTCGTTGAAATTCTCAAATTTTGAAGATACTTTTTCGGATGAGCCAAGCCAATAGGATGAAATTAAAAGAGTTCCACATCATGAACTATGTACCGCGCACATCACTTAGAAGGGCTCTAGAAAGTAACATAGGAGGAAATAAAGAAATAGAATATGAAAAATAGAAGGAAATGAAAGAGGGTCATATTCTATTTGTACTGTATCTGAGATCAATCTTGGCTATTCCCGCCCTTCACCCCCCTACCCTAGACTCTATTTTTTGGTCTTTCAACTAAGCAATTGTAATTTACCCTTTGGAATATGTATGAAGTAGTAACATTTTTTTTTTACTGGTGGAGACACGAACAAATAAAAAAAAGTAAGAGGAAACAAAATGGAGTTCGTTTCCTTTGTATACTTTAATACACAATACCCATCGTTTCTTTTGCCTGTTTTCTATACATAAAACTTAATTAAATTAGTAAGGGGTATAGCTTCCGACACTTAGATGGATAAGTATGTATCATGATCTATAACTAGAATACTGAATATGTATGTCAACCCATACCAATTAATTTGTAGAATATATACTCATACAAATTACTCATGTGCCAGGAACCAGATTTGAACTGGTGACACGAGGATTTTCAGTCCTCTGCTCTACCAGCTGAGCTATCCCGACCATTCACGACGCATCATCCTCATTTTATTTTAATATAGGACTTGGGTCTATGTCAATTAAAAAACGAAAAGACATTCCAAAGTATTATCCAGGCCCTGGTAGAATTTCTTGTATCTTTAAAAAGAAAACCTTGTAAGTTTCAATACAGTACAAATAATACAAATAATGATATGGATTGTTAATTATTTTAATTTTATACATTATTCAAAGATGCTCATTTGCATTTGTACACGTATCATATATATCACACACAAGGCTTATGATGTGATAAGAAAAAAAATTTCCGCTCAGATCGGTTTGTGAATTATAGTAGAGTGAGAATCACTGCGAACCATAACCAATTTTGAGTTACTAACAAAATAAAATGAGAAGATAAATAATTAGGGAGGCAACCAGGTCTTTTTGGGGATAGAGGGACTTGAACCCTCACGATTTCTAAAGTCGACGGATTTTCCTCTTACTATAAATTTCATTGTTGTCGATATTGACATGTAGAATGGGACTCTATCTTTATTCTTATCCGATTAATCAATTCTAAAAAAAAAAGATTTATCAGACTATGATGGAGTGAATGATTTGATCAATGAATATTTATTTCATTTTTCAATTTTGATTTTGAATCGATTCACAAAAATTCTTTCTTTTTTCATATAAATAGATAGAAAAAAAAAATTATAGAACCGGTTGGAGTCATCATTAATCATTTTTAATCATTTGGCGATAGTATTTCAGTAAGTATACATATGTATGTATATAGGTTTATCTTTCATCCTTTCGGAAGTTTCGATGGAAGGATTCCTTTACGAACACAATGCACTCCATTTGTTAGAACAGCTTCCATTGAGTCTCTGCACCTATCCTTTACTTATTCTCGCTTTCTGAAAGCCTTGTTTGTTTTCATAAAACGGGATTTGGCTCAGGATTGCCCATTTTTAATTCCAGGGTTTCTCTGAATTTGAAAGTTATCACTTGGTAGGTTTCCATACCAAGGCTCAATCCAATTAAGTCCGTAGCGTCTACCAATTTCGCCATATCCCCCTTTTTTTGTGATGTGATCCTAATCACATCATGATGCCGTTTACCCTTTTTTATTCATTTCCATTTATATTATGCTGGAACCGTTGAATTCATTAGATATTGATTCCTGTATTGAAAAGCGTTTTCTCCGATTTGATTTTGTATCTATCTTCTTTTATCTCTATTGGAGACCATACTTGGTCCAACCAGAAATTCAATAGAGATATATACCACATAACATATATATTATAATATAATATATATATACATGTCCCAATTTCTATGGTTTTCTATCATTTTTAGTGTGAAATTTTGAATACTTGAACGGTCGATTCTTTTTTTTTTTTTCGTCTTAGGTTTCGCCTTTCCGAATGAAACCTAGGAATGTTTCATTATGGTCTGGATTGCACTTTTCTCCTCTTATCCTTTTCTTAGGGCAGATCATAATAAAAAAAAAAACGACAAAGGGCAATTTAGTATTATTAATTTCAA